GTGACTTACTTAGATAGAATAAAGCATGTTCTTTGAGCCGTATCTTGCTGGGGGGCATTCTCCACACGGGACGGGGCCAAGCCCAGAACAGAATGTATGGGTGACAGATCGGCCATAGGAGTACTCCGGGATATAAACCAGGGCAACAAATGTCGAGCATACGACGATGCCGCCCGTTTTCATTTCGTGGAAGTCCCCGGCAGAGGAAAGGGCAGTAGGTGATGGCGCGTTCTGCTTCTTATCTAGTCTAGAGAGGGGCGCAGAAATCTTCCCATTGGGTCGTGCGTGGCAGCTGGTATAGATGAATAAAGGCGGGCCGCGGGACCTATTACCTATTCTCTTAATAGGCGGCAAAGCTGAATAGGAAAGGGGCCGAGCTGACTGATGAGAGCCTTTTGTTTGATAAAGGAAAAAAAAGGCTCTCATGTGGAGCTAACATGGCTGGCTACAAGTATAGCCAAATAAAGATGAGACGGGACGGACGGTCAGAGGCCGCTGCGGGACTACCGGAAAGCCCGCCCCCGCTAGCTAACATAGATAACTATTCCCGGATAGCAGTAGTCTCTATTAGAATCTCTTCCCGACCAGGCCAGGCCGAATCGGGCCACCACTTGGGATGGGAATGGCTCAGCCCACATGCATCATTTGATGAAAGCACTCCAGTCGCCTCCTTGAAGTGGCTTGTCAACCACCGGGCCGTAGCTCCTCACCAAATGCCCTTCCTTGGGTTGGGGCAACACAGCACATGAGTAGTTCGCTCCAGGGCCCCACCCCCGCTCCGAGATGAGAAGGCGGAACATTCCCCTTCCACCTTCGCCTTTGACTATATAAGGTCGGGAGAGGCTCCCGATTTCTGGTTTATAGGCGATCATATTAGAAATCAAGTAGAACCTGCGCGTCCAAGTCAAATAAATAGGGCATGGTTGAATTTCATATGAATTTGAATTGAAATTCATGTGAATATGAATTTCATTTGAAAAATGAAAGCTGCTTGTTAGGTGTAGTGCTAACGCAACGCCTCCACTTGCGTAGTAGTTTGCAGGATGCCGGCCGAGATGGAGCTGGGAGCCAACCTATACTTTCCTGGGGCTTGCCTTGCCCCAACATCTACACCAGCGGGCGCCGAAAAGGAACCAGCCCAGCCTCTTCAAGAAAGCTTTGCTTGGTAGGCGCTGCCTACTTACTCGGACAATGCTCTAAACACTAAAGTATGCTATGCAGTTCCGCCCCCTTCTCCCATGCTGAGTCACAGGCAGCGTCTCGGAAAGCACGGACGAGCCACATGCAGGGAAACTTGCACGTGTGGTTCTGGCCGGGGACCCCGGTATACTGTACTAATATGTGTAGGTCCCCGTAATTCGAGTGAGATTGTCATGGCGCAAAAGCAGATATGGTCCGGTATTCCCTTGTTCCCCGTATTGGTTATGTTCCTCATTCCTCGTCTAGCAGAAACTAATCAAGCTCCGTCTGATCTCCCAGAAGCGGAAGTTGAATCAGTTGCAGGCTATAATGTAGAATATGCGCGGGATGCGATCCTTAATAGTTCACTGTTGGCGGAAGCCAATGTCCCGGGGTCCCGGGGACTCATTCTGACTGAAACAAGGGGTGGGTCTTTACCAACTTCCAAATCCAAGATTTTTTGGGAGCCTTCCTCCACTCCACTATCATGCAGTAGCGCTACTCTCCCTATCGGTCGAGGCTTACAGCTCCTGCGCGAGGAGGAGCAAACGGGCCGAAGAAGCCAGAGCAATTCCGGCACTATTCAATTGCGAGTTGCGGCGTTAGCAACTAATGAATCATGGCATTTAGGGCCTCAACTCGCAATTCAATAGTTCTTGCTCTTGCTCTTGAATTTCATAGTGAGTGCCGCAACTCGCAATTTCATAGTGCTAAACAAGCAACGGATGAGCGCGCTAGCGCTACCAGCCCCAATTCGTGTTAATAGCGTGCCGCCTTTATATATATAGGGCGTTTTCTTGCTGGATTGCGCTTAAATTGCTGTTAGGTGTAGTGACTTACTTAGATAGAATAAAGCATGTTCTTTGAGCCGTATCTTGCTGGGCACTCTTAATTCTTCATTCGAAACTAATGAATGTCGGGGCTTTCTGCCTTGTTATCAAAAAGGGGAGTTGGGTAAAGCAAACTCCCTCCTTGGACGAGCACGGGGCTTAGTCAAGTAGAACCGGGTTGCGCTGCTTGATGCTCCGATCGAAAACAAATCAGTGGGGCCATGCCGGTACGACAGAATATGCGTTAGAAAGGTAAATCCCTCCCCTACGACACCAGAAAAACCGGGCCGAACTTCTAACAGCCCGCCCGCTTCCATAGAACAATATCGTGGCAACGTAGACCTAAGTGGTCATATTGGATCCTTGGGAACCATCACAAGTACGGCCGGCCTATATTTGAACGAGAATGCCGTGTCGTCCAGCGGAGCCTAGAAGAAGGTGACTCGCGCAGACAGCTGACTCCTTTTCAATAGAAAGGAATAGCCCCAGCTGGCTGGTCAATCTCAGAGATCTTATCGGCCGGCAAACCGGAGACGGACGACCACGGTCCCGACCTTACCAGCACCTGAGGTTTACTAATCAATGAACCCCCGAAACTTTCTTTTCTGACAAAGTCAACCAAGCCTAACCGGTAACGACATGTTGTTGATATTGATTGAGTTTGATGGAGTTTAGCTTACTGAATCCATCCATAAACCTAGACCCCGGTAACCTTCGTAACCAAAGCATCACGACATAATCCAAAACCTTTTTTTTCTTAACTTAAGTAGGGGGGCAAGGAGGAGCACGTAGGAATGCCGACCACTACATAAGTCATAACTGAGAAAAAGCGAGCAGCAAGCGGGATTCGCGGCAATTCGTTAGCTTCAACCAGCAAGAAAACGCCCTATATATATAAAGGCTAACGCACAACTTCGCGCTAGCGCGCTCATCCTAAGCTTGTTTAGATTCATTAGTTGAGGCGCTCAAGCCCCAATTCGTTAGTCAAGGGCTAACGCGCATACTCTTGCTGGAACGGAACCATAAAGCTAAGCTTAACGCGAGCGGAGCTTGAAGAAGCGAGCCGCGCTAGCCAGCAAACGGGGCTTAGTCAAGTGACTACACTACATGAGACTCAACCGGGGGCCGAAGAAACCAGAGCAATTCCGGCACTATTCAATTGCGAGTTGCGGCGTTAGCAACTAATTCACTAATGAATCTGGGGCTCCGTTTAATTTAAGTAGTGGAGAACGGAAGTTTCATGTAGTTCCTTCCGTCAGGCCCCCTTACTGTTAGGGGCGCACTTCCGTTTTCTACGCTGGCTGTTATGTTAGTTGTAGCGCGCTAGCGCGCCTTCCCTCCTTCTCTCACTTCGGAAAGATTTTGAAGTCTTTTCTTATGATGACCTGGTCGAGAGAGATACATCGGTGTAAAAGATTGAGTGGGATCTGGTTCACAATGGATTGGGGGAGGGGGGAACGAGGAAAAGCAAAAATGGTTGAAGGGACTGATGAGTGAGAGCGCTCCTAAGAGCAGCAAGAGGAACTAAAGTAGAAATAGACAGATGAACGCAACCGAAGTTTTGACATATTTTCTGTTCGAACTAAAAATGAACCCTGCGTTGTGTGTCATAACAGCTGGGCGGGTGGACTTTGAGTGGATAGGGTCCCTTCAGGTGGGTGAGGCCGTTGAGGTCTTGGAAGATGTGGCCGATGGGGTGTTAATCGAAGCTACAGCGCTGAAGCTTCATCCCATCTTTATTGAAGAAGGGGTACAGCTCACTCCTGCGATGACCGAGCATATCACCCATTTTTTGTATGTGCCTGGCTTCGACTACCCATTCGACACGGTGCTTGCCGGTTATAACGATCTCTTAATGCTGGGAGCTCAATCTGAAACGTTCGGCCGCGCATTGGAAGTTGCACATAATGTGGTTCCTAATCTTTTATTATTAAATTAGATTAGGAGGAGGAGCTAATTCGGACTAGATGGAATGAAACCGAGAGAGACAATGAGTTCGGGGGTTTAGAGTTCTCTATTGTTCTTGTAGAAATTCTCGTATTCCGTATGTACATGTTCCTGCGGCTCGGATGAGTATACTAGTTTATATCGCAACGGCTATAAACAGTTCCTTGTTCCTATTAACAAAACATCCCCTTTTTCTTCTTCTAAAACCTTTCTTTTTTCGGTATGCCGCTCCGCGAGCAAGGAGCGCCGCGAGCAGAGCGAGAGAACGAAGTGGGCTGTGGTGATGTCAGAATTTGCACCTATTTGTATCTATTTAGTGATCAGTCCGCTAGTTTCTTTGATCCCACTCGGTGTTCCTTTTCCATTTTCTTCCAATAGTTCGACCTATCCAGAAAAATTGTCGGCCCACGAATGTGGTTTCGATCCTTCCGGTGATGCCAGAAGTCGTTTCGATATACGATTTTATCTGGTTTCTATTTTATTTATTATCCCTGATCCGGAAGTCACCTTTTCCTTTCCTTGGGCAGTACCTCCCAACAAGATTGATCCGTTTGGATCTTGGTCCATGATGGCCTTTTTATTGATTTTGACGATTGGATCTCTCTATGAATGGAAAAGGGGTGCTTCGGATCGGGAGTAACCACTAGTGAGAGGGCAAACAAAGGGGGGAAAGACAAAGGAAAGAGCAGAGCGATGCCTACATTAAATCAATTGATTCGTCATGGTAGAGAAGAAAAACGGCGCACGGACCGTACTCGAGCTTCGGATCAATGTCCCCAGAAGCAAGGAGTACGCCCGCGTGTTCCAACGAGAACACCGAAAAAACCTAATTCAGCTCCACGTAAGATAGCCAAAGTACGGTTGAGCAATCGACATGATATATTTGCTCACATTCCGGGCGAAGGTCATAATTCGCAGGAACATCCTATGGTGTTAATAAGAGGAGGTAGAGTGAAAGATTCGCCAGGTGTGAAATCCCATTGTATTCGAGGAAAAAAGGATTTGCCGGGAATTCCGGATCGAAGAAGAGGCAGATCTAAATATGGTGCGGAAAAACCCAAATCGATATGAATGGAAGGTGCCTCTGGAACTTGTTTTTCTCGGTCAGTCGAGGGCAACGTTACGCCCCAAAATAGAACTATACGGAGCCCTTCCGAATTACCTATAGTATAATATACTACACGAGCCAAGAAAGAGTGTAGTAGACTCCATTCGCCCGTGGAGGAAGAATAAAAAAATGCTTTTATAGTTCCGCTTTAAGTCTAATTCCGTTCCGTCAGCTTATCATAGTTGCTCGTTCATAAATTCACTCGCTGTCTGACAAGTGGAGCAGTAGCTTTATAGCAGACACGTTACGTCCACGGAACGTGTCCCCACTGTTCATAAATTCACTCGACCACTTGTTAGTCTTGCTACACTACACGACACGAGTCTAGGGTGAAGTTGAAGCAGACACGGTCAAGTGAAGTCAACTTCACAAGTGATTCAACATACCATATGGAAATAAGAAAGAAGATAAGGGTTTCGCCCAGGTGGCTCCCGCAAGGTAACGACTTCAAACTCAAACAAACAACGTCACAACTGAAAGGCATTAGTCAAAGAAAATGCAGTCTCTAATGCAAGTCGATAAGCCGACATGAAGAAAGGCCAGAAGAACTACAGAACCACGCCCACCAGAGCTAAAGAAAGGAGACCGAAGGGAGTTGCGGAAGGAAACCGAAAGGATAGGTAATCCATATGGTGAAACATGATAAACACGGATTGCTTAAAACCGGAAGAAATCGAGTCCACCCACACAACGACCGACGGACTCGTGGTACTGAAAACTAATTAGATGAGAAGGTAGTTGACTGGCCCTGAACGTACGTTAGCCAAAGGCCCCTATCAACTCAATCTGGAAAGGGAATAGACCGCCGTGAACTCCGGCGAAACGCCCCGTACGACCTGCGGGAGGTGAAGGTCGCTGGCTTGCCTGTGGGCCGTGGTATCTGACGGGACATTGGCCTCCCTCCCGCTACGGCTCGCTGTACGTTCCTTTAGCTATAGGCGTGTCCAATCCGATAATAGTCCGTTCCACATAGTGCAAGGAAGCTCAAGCTCACTCGACCAACCAATCGAAGGGCGAAGGCCGTCGTGCGGTATCAGAATTTTGGGGGTTTCATACGAGGGGCTTTTTGCGGTGCCATCGCCCAACCAGTACGGCCATCTCTGCTATGGTCAACAAGCTCTTGTGTAGGGACTTGCGGTAAGCCGCCATTTTGTGTACGCACCGTCCCCCTTCGCAGTTTCGGTGAGTAACCGCCGGTGTCTGCTGTTCTCATCGTTCCACCGGACCTTGAGTTGCCCTACCCAAACTTGTTTGCCTAGTTGGGCTTAATGCGTCCCCGGTTTAGAAGGACGCCCCACCCCCTGCTGCGCTTGTCTTTTAACCTTTGTTATTTCTTTTCCGTTCTTTTCTTTCTTGTACTCTTTCCTGTGATTGTATGAGATATTCACCTTTATGATCACAAGGTGGTGCTTGGGTAGGTCTTCTCTGATTACGTTCGGACGTGACAGGGAAGCCGGGAGGTCCAAGGACATAGCCGACTGATTCATTCCCCATCCAGCACTTAACCGACGAAAGAGAGGGGAACGCCCGCCGCCATATGATACGGATACTCTTCTACTTGGACTCTTCCTTTGTGGGAGAGGGCAACAATTCAAGATGTCTTTTTTTGTTTTGGCGATAATCACTTCTGGGAGGGTGAATGCCAGGTTCCACCACAAGAAAGAAGGACAAATGGAAGTGGACTGGGGGGTCGTCATATGTTTTAGGTGGGGTTTTCTGAAAGAGTGCCCTTTCCCCAGCCTCCAATCGGGTCAGAACAGAGGACTAACCTCACTAGAATTGCAGTCCGCCGGCCCCCCTTAGTTCGCCTCAAAACCAAAGGGAATAGAGACAAGTTCCGCTGTGAATGAAGTCTACGTTCCGTAGACTGAACTTCACGGTTATGTATACGAGTTCCAAAGGCTCACCAAGTTCTGTCTATAGCTCGTTCATCAATTCACTCGACCACTCAGACTTAACGAGGAAGTCCACGTAGACTTGACGAGAACTTGTTAGACGAGTTCCGTGTAGCCGGTAAGTACGAGTACAGCCTATGAAAGAGGCTTTGAGTTCCGTTGCATTGCAAGAAATCATTCCCGCCGTTCTCCCTTCCAGTGAACTCCACGTGTCTGCTCCGGCTACAAAGCGGTGGAGAACAGTTCCGAAGTACACTTGTTGCTTCGACTTCATTCATACATTTGTCAGCTCAGTTAGTGAAGGCAACGTGTGAAACGTTGTCTCCACTGCTCGTGAAACGGAGGAAAAAGCTCTCTTTGATAGCGGCGGGGGTTGAGTCACCAGATCGTACTGGCCCGACCATAGCGGATGAGGAGGCGGAGGTTTAATCACCGGATCAGACACAACAGAAGCAAAGGCCGCAAGCAAATAGTAGGCGCTTGAGCTTCTTCCCCTAAATAAATCAATCGCTTTTTGAATCAAAGTGCATATGCTCCTAAATTTAACAAGCAGTGCCTAAGAAAAAGGTATGGTCGACTTCGCAATTTGTTTTTTTATTATTGGTACCTGAATTTTGGATATTACTCAGGTAGCGAAGATGGCTTAATTAACAACCATTCTAAATGCAGAAAGAAATTCTGCCAATTCCTCCCATTACACGCAAAAGCAACCGAGACAGAAAGAGCAAAAAAGTCAGCGTCAACGCTCTGCTGAAAAACTAAAAATAGTGGGCCAAAAAGCCTATTGAAGAGTACTTGAATGCGCCGCTGCACTCACCTTTTTAAGTTGGTTGCTGCTATATCTGTTTTTCATCTTGTAGCTACAGGAAGGAGAAGGAAGGGGATTTAAACAACTAGAGCGCCAACACCTAACTCCAAAAGCTGCGGCAACATGGAATCGGCTGAAAAGTAGGTAGTATTACCAGGGTTTAGTGTTTAGGGACGACTAGTTGCTAAGTTGCTTAAACCTATCCTGTCTTCCTTGCCTTTGGACTCGTAGGCATTAGCATCTCTAGCTGTTAGGGCAGCTCAGCTCGGGTTAGCAGCTTTAGGGCAAGTCAAGGCAGTTGTGGTCTTGCAGCTTTAGCAGTTGTTGTAGCCGGCTTTCGAAGACTAGTAGCTCCAGTTGCCTAAAAAAATGAATGAACAATTTCATGCGGTTGAATGCCGCAATCGCAATTAAGGCTCAAGGCTCGAGTTGGGCTGCAAACGGTGCGCCGAGGGGCAATTGGTTTAAGGGGAGGAACGGGTTTTGTGCTGCTTTCCGACAAGACTGCCAAAGTAGGATTTTAGCCTTCCGCTGCTTTAGTGGTTGCCTTTCGCCTGGGCTTCCCAGCTCTAGCCGCTCTGGTAGCTAGCTCAGTTAGGGATCTGGTTCAGCCAAACCAACCCTGCTCTGTCAGCTCTATCAGTTGGTGCAGCTCTGTAGTTAGGGTGCCTTAATGCCCAAGCCCAATAAGTGCCAGGGCGTGTCTTTCATTACTGGCTCTAGCTAGTAGCTCTAGTTGCGCAATCAAGGGCTGTCGCATTAGTCGCAATAGGTTGATTGTCATAATCCGCCTTAGCAGTTGTGGCAGCTTTCATTTATTCAGCTAAGTTCGGCTTGAAGACAAGACTCAAAGTTCGGCTCTCTTCCTCTTCCTTCTCCTCTCCGTCTCCTATAATGCTTCGCCCAGTTTGAAAGAAGAAAGAGACTACTATTTTGTTTGGATGTCTATTTGAGAACACCGGTTGCTGTTCCTGTTCAGGAGTTCAAGCAGGTAAGGTGCCTACGTAATAGGGGCTTTGTCTTTCCTCTCCTATCTGTTCTGTTCCGATTAGCTCTTCAGTCTTGCTTCGAACTTACTTAAGACGGGCCAGCTAGAAGAACTAAGGATGACTGAATCATGTATTTTGAAGCCCTATTGTTCTTGTTGTTGGCAGAGAAGGTTGCTCTAAGCGAGGAGTGCATTCACCCCATAGACTTGGATTTGGACGAAATAGATGGACTAGAGCTTCCTTGTTCTTCTTTCCCTGGAACCGACCTCGCGCCATCTTCGTATCTCTCCGTTCAATCCGAACCTGGCTCTGCCTCTCCCAGTTCCATTGTTCCTGTCCCTTCACCCGATCCCAAGTGGTAGGTATTTAATCATCCCTTTCCCATCTCCTTCGGGCCCCAACTGGCAACCGAAGTGAGCCTTCGTATTGGGCACCGGAGGCGGAGTAAAGGTATCTAAAGGCTGAAGCCGGTAGCAGTGGTCCCGAACCTGGATATCTAAGACCTTCGGGGGCCGAACCATCTAATTGATTCCAATCCTTTGCCATTTCACTAAATCACTCGAACTAAGCTCCCCAAATTAGTTATTCCTGGGGCGGGAACTCCTTCGAATGCATCTGTTGATGATGAACCAAGTGGGACATCTAAGTCTTCTGCCTGAAGATGAGGAGATCATTAGTACCTCGGACTTCTTATTCCCACCCACCCTTGTTTCGATCCTAAAAAACGAATGAATCGGATGGTCTTGAATCGCCTACATCGGGAACCTCTTTCGTACGGTCCCTCTACCAACCAACCTCGGTCGGAGAAGTAGTCTCCAACCGCCTTTTAAGCCAACAAGTAGTAAGTCGCCTGGGGTTTTCCATTGAATGACTGGTTTCTAGATGGATGGGAAAAGAATCCCACCCCGTCTGTTCTCCTCGCTACCGATCCTTTTATGGGAGATGAACCGGCGCCTCCAATGATATCTATCTGCTTCCGGTGTTAAAGAGGGAATGAATGCCCGCAGCCTCTTTCTCGCCTCACCCAAGAGTAGCTGCGATTACCCGGCCGTTTTGGGATGGGTGCGGGGATGATTGCTTGTCAGCCGGCCTCCGAGCAATAAAGAACAAAGGCTAGCCAACCTGAAGAAGCAAGGCCCGCAATTCATTAGTTGCGGCAATTCGTTAGTCAAGCGCCCGCAATCCATTAAAGAGCAATTCGTTAGCTTCAACCCGCAATAACTATTCAATTGCGAATTGAGGCGTTAGCAACGCAAACTAGTTGCTTCCAGTTTGAGCTCAGTCAAGGCGTCATTAAAGAATTGCTTGAACCATAGTACTATTATAAAGCTTACCATTTCTGAGTTGGCTCCTTCCTTAATAGCAAAAGCTATATCGTCAGCGTAGCGCACATACCTAATTCTCGCTTCTTTACTCATAAAGTCTTGCATCTTCACATCAAGTTGGTGAATATCAATGTTCATTAAGACGGGAGACAACGGACTGCCCTGAGGGATCCCTTTTATACAAGAGCCATAAGTCTGACCTTCTTTCTCTCTTATTTCTGTCTTTTAGAAAGCTGAAAAATGGAGTTACAAAAGCCCTCACTGCTCTCACCCATATCTAAAGCAATTCTTTCATTTAGAAGAGTGTGATCAATGTTATCAAAACAACCACAATGTCTGCTTTGATAAATCGATCTACTGTGCAATCCCCCAACTATCAACATGCGCGAAGAAGGGAATGGGTTCTCTCCCCTTACTAAAGCCATGAGAGTGGGTCAGAAAGACGTCCTCATAGACTGTCTGGAGGAGTAAGGAAAGGGGGAGACCAAATAAAGCAGATGAATGGGGGATTCAGTAGCACGGACACCATTCCGAAGCAATGGAAAGAAGGCACCACAACTTAGTCAACTAGAAGAACAGGCAGGCAAGGAAGCACACTTTTGCCCAAAAGCAAAGGTCGACTCATTCTATCAATTGCGAAAGGTAATCTTTTAGCATGGGCTGTCGCACGGTCCTTCATCTTTCTTCTATCTGGGTCACCAATCTGGAAGAGACAAAGGATTCAAAAACTTAGATAAGTCGTCCAGAGCGAAGAGGTCGTCAAGCGATACACCGTGATGGATAGGCAGCGAACCGAACGGAAAGAGAAGCGAAATTTCCGTCCTTCCGGGAAGAACCTTACTCATATAAATAGCAAGATCGACAAGGCATAAACCGTCCACCACATAGAGCTAGCTTGGTAGCCTCCTAACTAAGGAAGCTCCATATTATATTTAAGTTGGCAAAGCTTGAGTTTGACATTGGTCGCCTTATAGAGTAGGGCCGCCCTCTATAAGTGGATTCTGTTCCTTCGTGAACTGAACCATACTTAGCTACTTCCCATCTATCGGGACTCAAGGGTGAGAATCGGTAGTTGTTCTGTTAAAGTAGCGGTAGGTGTAGGAGTTGCTGCTTTCAAATTAGCCCACACCCAAAAAGGATAAAGCCTTTAGGCTAGATTTCACTCTTTCGAGATCGAATCATAGCTTATAGTTTCGTACCCAGGCACAGAATCCACTTGCCAACTGATCCGAGTTTGAATTGGTGAACGAACGATCTAAGTAAGGAGGTAGTTCTTTGACCCAGTTCAGTGAGACCCGGGCTTAGCTCCGCAGATGTTGAAGGAATAAGCGATGCCATTGAATCCGTTGTCAGAGTAGGAGCAGCAGTTGTTCACGAATCCGTTTCAGGTTCTCGGGAAGAAGAGAAGGAAGAGAAAGAAGGAGTGGGCGATGAAGCCGTGGCGGAGGCCGCAAGACATGCAACCGGCGTATTATTTACCTCTCCTAACCTAACTCTTCTATCGAGTGACCTGCTAACCTTCACATAGTTAAAGAGGGGCCTACTATTGATGATGGCGAGAGGAAAGGGTGAAAGTCGTATCAATCCATCCTTGCTAGGCTTATCCCGGCAATCGTTTATGCCAATGTTTCCGAGGAATGAAACCAACCAGACGTGAAAGGCTTGAAATCCATTGAATCACTGAAATAGTCTAACTGAAGGCGGGAATGAAACAATTAGTCCCGTGGCATCAGAGGGAAGGACGGAAGGGAACCCTTCTGCTCCTTCGAATCCATTGTATCCAGGTGTTCTAGATAAGGATATGGGTTCAGTTTTAGATGTTCCAGCTAGTGGCTAGAGATATCAGTTCCTTCTTTCTCTCTTCCAACTCTTGCTTTGAGGTCAACATCTTTTGAGTGGGTAGCTGCAGAGTTGTCAGTCTTCACTCGGTACCCTCTACTCAATAATACCTCCAGACTGTGGACGATTGCAAGCAATTCTTTCTCCTCTCAATCTTTTACACCGATGTATCTCTCTCTTGAACGATAAGCTACAGTTTGAACAGCATATGGAGAGACGGAGTGCCCAGGAGCGCAATTACGGTTTCCAGCAGCTTAGGCACCAGGGTACTTTAGTCTCATGGAGTACCGTAGCTTGTTGAATTCTGTTCCGTCTGCCCTTCCTTGCAGGCAACAAAGCGGGGAAGGTTTCTTGACAGGCTGGAGTTCCTTATCCGACTAAGGGGCAAGACAAGTAGTACTGTACGAAGTAGAAGTTCGCATGCTCAGCAGCGGGTCTCAATTCAAGCCGACAGGGGAGTGTTTAGCGAAGAGGGTTCCGCTAAGCCATATAGTTGACCAACTAAGGCCCCTATGACCTTCATTTTCTTTATCCAGGCACTCCAGTAAAGGCTTTTCAACCCTCTTACTTTTTATTGATAGGCCAATGATTCGCCCCTCTTCCTATTGGTCGAGTCGGCCTTCAGCCTTCCCGCAGCAAAAGACCACCATTCCTTCATTTTAGAGGCGAGTTTAGTCCTTCGGAATGCTTATCTAGCTCTTGATCTCCATTTGTGCTTCCAGAATGGGGCTGACCTCCAATTGGTTCAATCAGTTCTCTGGATCCATAAAGAACAAAGAACAACATACTCAGCGGCTCCAACTTCAGAAGCGGCTTCTGCTGCGAATCCGGAATTGGATGCTGTTACGGCCACGGCTGTTGCTGATGCTACGGATTTTGACTTGAATTGAGATATGGAAGTTGCGCCTCGGATCGAAAGCTTGGCTATGATTTCTTGGACGATCGGACTATTGGACGTGGGGGAGCAAGAATGGACTTGACGCCTACTATGACAATAACAAGAGGTCTGTATCCGCACCCGGGAGAGAGAAATAGGATGGTGGACTGAACATACTGTGCCAATCAAGCGATGGAGGTTTCTTTCTTGCCAAGAGCAGACAGGCAGGCGACTACCGCACAACGTTCCGTAAGGAACACCAGTGAGCATAGCAGGTCCAGACCAATTGACTTGACCAACATAGCCCGGTTGAAGCATCTCCAGGTTGCAGATCGGGGTCCTGGAGTGGTCCGTGCTTGACTACTTCCTGGTGGCCTTTCCTCCCGGCCTTCTTGTACCTGCACCAGGCTTAGTAGCCCTCTATAAAGATCCATATCCATATCTTATTGAGCGGGATCCTGATCCAGCCCCTAGTGATCCAGATCTATATCCAGGGATCAAAATCCAGTCGATGAAGTGAAACCAACAGCAGTGAAAGGTACAACCACCTTAGTTTCGTAGATCCTGCTACAACATATCCAACTCCGGCTTTCCCACGGCCACTTTATGTAAGCCCGGGCATCTAGAGAGAAGAGCCTTCCCCTACATGAGTGAGCAATAATAATTAAGTCGGTGCTGCCCCATGCCAGCATTTGACCGACCCGCCTATTCATGCATCCGTAGAGAGTACAAAGTAACCTCTGTTCTTCTAGCTTGAGAGGTCCTTTGTGTACGTAAAGAAAAAGTACGCGAGGTACCCAATTATCAACCTCGACCTACTACACAAGTGGTTTTAGAACAAAAATTTGGAAAGTTCTGTTAGGTTCTTCGATCCCTTCATTTATGTATGTGATTTAATTAGTTTAATCAATAAATATATGTTTATTAGCTATGGCGTCAATAAGCCGCTTATAAGGAACGGTTCTATGTGTTCCATGGTGGATCATGTCATGGAGATAGTTGGTGTAGGTCGCTTCTGAAAAAGCGACCCCCGAAGGATAAAAAATGAAAGCCCTTATCTCATGTCTCTTCGCAAGAATAGACTCCCGAGAATAGCCATCGGACAGCAGAGCTCGCTCGACGAACTTATCGATTTCAAAGTGTTTTGAAACAATTGAATCTTGTACCTCAATACTAGAACCCTTCGTTATAGAGTTGATTCTGAGTCGATGACTTAGTTCTTCCCGACGAACTGTATCGTCGAGTAATGGGTGAAAAACGACATGCGTAGCAGGAGCGGGCTCCTCAGGGGAGGGGGGTTGGTTGAGGTCCAGAAACGGACGTCTCGAAGGGCCACCATTTCCTTCCCCGCCTCCAATGGAAATAGGCTCCATATTTTGCCCAGCCCCAGGGGCAGGCAAAGGAGCTGCCCCCGGTTCGGCCCCAGCAGCTTCCATCATGCAAGCGACAGAGGTCATGGCCCCTAAAGCCATCCACTGACATAACTCATGCCTGATTAGGCTTACCAAGAGAAACAGAATAACATTGAGAATTTGGTTAAACGAAAAGGGCATCTTTCGCCTTTTCCTAAAAAAGAAAAGCCAAGCCTAAGCCTAAGTATAGTACTGAGAAAATAGAAAGGAACGAAACACACGTGGTGGTCATTATAGCGGTTCCTTCGGATCCTAGAAAACGTCCAAAAGCTGCAACGAAACTCAAATAGTATACAATAATGGCAGGGGCAAAAATACGATAAGTCGAGACATGAGATCGAGTGTAATCAGATGCCAAAAATCAGACAATGACAGAGCGGCCTGTGATTGAGATTGAGCGAAACAGACGGAACGAACAAAAAGAAAGATGAGATTCTTTCGTTTCATTCCTTGGTACAAGCGGAATGCCCGATCGGATCAAAGAGAGGATGCGGCTACCTACTAAGAGTCAGAGTTAGAGTAAGGGTTCCAACCCACGTACATACACATGCCATAAAGGGGACACCGGCCGGCCCAGCCCTGCTGGTTGGTTGTATCGCCCCGTACACCTCTTTTAACTAACTAAAAGCTTGGGCTTCTTCTTCGTTAAAATTCTTTTCCTTCCTTTTCTTTCTTGAAATATCTTTCTCGTAGAGTCAGGTCAGACATTCGCATCTTCTTCTACTAAATACCCATAATCCTACCTCTATCCATAAGAATTGAAAGGTTTTCTAGTCGTACCTCTATTGATACGAGGGGCTGCTCCACTCTTCTATTGGTTTAGTGCGAAGGGCTGCCCTACATTCCTATTGGCACGAGGCAGTAGCCGCCGTTACCCGTTTTGGCCGAGAAGTCTTTCCCATAAGCAACTGAACTACCCCCGATTAAAACTAGTCAGCCAAAACAAAAGAAAGACTGCTAACAGCCTCTCGCCGGGAACTTATGTGAAAGAGAAGAACGAAGCAAACAAGAAAATCCGAGCTAGGTGGTTATAACGAAGTACGTTGGGAAACGGATTGCCATAATAGACAGTTGGTACGGAATCATTGAAATGAGGAGACACGTAGACTGCTCGAAGTGAGGGAAGTGCCTTTATTTACTAATTTAGGCCCGCAAGGGTAAGGGTACGACCAATCCATCTGCATCTGAGGGACTGGGCTCTAACCCAATAACTGAGCCTGCGTCAAGCTAGCACTGCATCGTATATATAGCACATTTGGTTAAGCAGTTGATTCAGTAGATTCTGCGTGCGAAAGTAGACTTTGCACCTTGCGCACCATACGAAGCTCCATTCGGATTACTGGGGACTAGTTGGATTTGAGTTTCCGCGGATTTTTTAGCCCGCCCGCCAACCTATATAGGGCCGAACATGAGCCCGGATTCGTCTCAATAGCTCTCCGAACCAGTGCGAGTGCGTAGGGATCGGAATGAAGCGTAAATCAATAGGTGGGTTCGGGCAGAAGTTAGTTAGTTATCGATCGATCATTGAGAACTAGTCTCCAAGTTTCGAGATGCAGAGGTTCAAGCATTCAGTCCCATCTATTGGTCCAGAGCCAGTTGACCGAGCTAAGATAGCAGCAGCCAGCATGGCTGGAGCGGGGGAATGAGAAGAAGATGAAGCAGCAGTCGCGGTTGAGTTGAATCAATACCATCAATATCAATAGGAGTTTGAGTTGCTCGAGCAAAACAAGTAGCGAGCGCATGTTGCGGTTCATCCCTAACCATACAACATAGGTAGATGTAAAGACGGCTAGAGAGGGGACGGCTTACCCCACTCATGATTAAAACTAGTATCCGTTTCACTTTGGATACCAAAGCCTGTATTCCTGTCAGTTCAAGACCCAGGGTGCTATACGCAGAATTCGAAGGTAGGGTTGATCGACGACAATTACTTAGGAAGGCAAATTTTCATATGCATGCATTTCATAGCCCCAGCGAAGCGAATCTAACGCTTAGCGGGAAAGATTTTGGAGTTTTGTTTTATTGGCCTTCCTTCCCTTCCAGTATGGTTCCTTTAACTATAGTAGTGGTAGTAGGCACATCTGTTTTCGTCATATCGGGAGTTATTTTTATTCATTCCTTTGATTGTGACCTCTTTCTTCCTCTCCCAGCCCTTGCTCCTTCTTTGTAGGCAGTGATTCGCTTTCCAGTGCTAGTTCCGACCGCCTTGCTAAAGCTATTGATAGTTGGTATTTCTAAGTCGGAAGGAGGGCTTTGGGCAAAGAGCAAGTCGAAAGTACTTTACTTCAGTCCCAGTACTGAAAGACGTGACTTCAGGAGTGGATTTCGGAAGGAATTCGTTTACTTCCTGCAAATTGTAAGAACTAGTAGAAAGAAAGTAATTTGGAACAAAATAAGGCAGCATTGATAGACCGTTGAATGAGAATGCTTGAATGGGAATCGTCTTGGCAACTGGCTATAGCCATGAGTAAAAGCCGCCGGGAGAGGAGAGACAATCTTTCATGAGAGAGGGACGAGCAAGTGACTTATTGGGAAAAAAAAAGAGGCAAACTTTCCTTTGCACAAGCGCTAAGCGAGAATACTTTTAAAAAAGAATTTCTTGACGAAACCCGCAGACAATCTTTTATTTTATTAAGTCCTGCTGTCTAATTCCAGTTTTTAGAACCTACCTAGTTCTAAACCCTGATTCGAATCCACAAAGCTTCAGACGATGGAGGAGGCCACGGGGATCGTACTTCATCTTCCTATAGGTGGTAGTCCGGTCATGCCCATTTCATTCTGTTCCTTCCGGGGCAGAAGCAGCTCTTCCTGCTGCTAGGCGAGCCGGGGGAAGGCTCAGTACGAGGGGTTGAACCAGGGGCTAGGCGGGCTAGCTATCTAACTACGACTTTAACGCACGATCGGCGAGTGGCGGGCCTAAAACATATACTATTGGCGGTTGGACAACGATAAGCGGTGGCGAAGAACCGTTCTTAACACTAGATCGAAGGAGCAGCACGCACCTGCTTTAAGTCTAAAACTAATGGTTGGGGAGAAAGATTAGTACGTAGCGAATGAACCAGTAGAGGTAGATTCGTTTGCTTGTTCTGATCCTTAGTTTGCGAGGTCTAGGACGGCTTCTTGACTAAGCCCCGTTGCTTGTTGAATGTTTCTTGACGCTACTGTTGGAACAAACAGCCTAGTGGAATAGTAGTGTAATGCGTAAGACATCGATCTTAGGCTTATGTAGTAGTAGAGGTATAGGGTAAGGTCTTTAATGTAGTTCTGTCTCCTATAGGTGGTAGCTTGCTCCTATGTTTGCAAGCCTGTGAAGAAAGAATATGCGGACTGATACAGGTCACTCCGATAAGCGGTGAACCCCTACTCCCCGCTTTTTACTCTTTCTTGTCGTAAACAAGATGTCACTTAACCACTGGTTGAGTGAGGCTTCAAAGATAGAAGCCGACTTGAACGAGATAGCGGAGTCGGTATAGAACGGGACGAACTGAGCTATAGCTAACGGCTCGCTTCTCTGGCTGCTAAGAGCTAACGGCAGCTTTCAATAATATGCCTGATGTCGGGATATGGTCTTTCCTTGGACTTATTGAAAGAGCTCTGGTTTTCACCCATTAGCCTTCTTAGCGAGGGTCCGATTCTGAACCAGCCGCTATGGCGCCGATACAACTTGAAAGTGAAGCGATATCCTTAAATGAAAGGCCGAGATGTAGCCTGTGCGGAGCAAGCCGGAACAGGCTGAGATGAATAAAATGTCGACACCTATTCAATTTGTTTGAAAACCTAGCATAAAGGAATGCATTGGGAAGAAGTCACTCTCAATCCGATCTAGCAAGAAATGCTCTACCGAAGTGAGAGAGCTCATTAAGAAGGCCCCGTCCGCCTTACTTAGATAGGGCTGGGGGTAGTACGAGACTCCGAACCACGACGGATAAATCGACAGATCTTAGGAAATAGAATGGGATCGGGCATATGACCATGGTGTAAGGCTATCATGGATTGGCCTACACCGCAGAAGGGCTTTCGGAACTACATTCCGCGAGCATAGTAGGATTGGGCAGAGTTCCCTGCTCGACAAGACAGATCGAATTGAGCAGCCGTACTTGAGTGAGCCGCCGCAACTAGAGCATTGAAGTCGGGAAAGCCCAAAGCAGCATCCCTTTGGAAAGCGAGAGAGTCAGTCGAAGGAACATTCCATTAGAAATCAATAAGAACAAGTCGATTGGTTGAGCCGGCCCATGATCAAATGATAGATAGAAATCAGTATCAGCGTCGAGTTCGCTTTCCCAACGTGAAGGCATCTCATTTGGGTTCTTAAGGCTCAGACAAAGGAATGGAAGTTGTCTTTTACCTTCCCTTTTGCTTGGCTCCCTATCCATAAGCAAGCCATGAAAGAAAAAAGGCAATGTCCATTGTTGCCAGCGATTATGATTTCGGTTACGACGACAAGGCTCTCTTTGAGAAGACCTACTGCTACTCCGCATACGAGGCTTTTGCTGTGCCTTCTCCTCTTACGGAAGTTGAAACCACTGAAGCATATGCCGACACAACGAAACTCGTTCTTATGTTGGCTTTTCTGTCTATTGCCTTCAATGGCTTAGTCAGTCCGTGTGCTGCTAATGCCCCTCAGCCGGTTGAAAGGAGCTTTCCTGTATAAGCGAGTCATTGTTGCCACAGAAAAGCACAGGCTGAAGGAGCAGGGTGTAGATAACGGAGTGCACTTCCATGCGGGAATGGAATCAGCGGATGCCTCTCGGTATGGAAAAGACGTGCAGGGAAATGTGAGAATGAATGTGATCTCTAGCCATCTCTACGACTACTGACTTCACTTTGGGCTACTACTTGAAGGGGGAGGCTCGCTTCACTCTAGAATACGAGCTACTATCCCATCGATAACTAGGGATCCTTAGCTGAAACTGAGGAAAACAAGCCGCGGATTCCCAGCCCTATAGATAGTTGGACTCTCGTCAAGGATTTGATGAAGAACGAAGTTGAGACTCCGTTTGTGAAAATAGTGATAAACTCGCTAAAATATGCTTTTCTTTGAGAAGTTCAACTCATTAAAGTAATACGGGAACAAGCTAACAAGTAATGGATGAGCGAACAAGCAACGGAACAAGCAAGGGATTCGCGCCCTAGTGCTAAACCAGTTCTGCCTTAGTCATGACTGAAGAAGTACCATCTGCTTAAGAGGGCTGAGACAAAAGCATTAGCAGAGGCTGAATCAGCTGCATCAGCAAGCGAATGCCTTTTCTTAGAATGGTTCGGAAACCCAGTGAAAGAGCTGCCATCCGGAACTTGAGAAGGGCGCGAATCCCATGCTTCTTCCTTCATCTCTCATAGTTGCACTTCTCCTTATCAGTCATTTAAGACTCGCTCAACTAGCTAGTAGGAGATAGAGACCCGGCTACCCACCGCTTTTCCATCTTGTTCCAGTTCTCTATCTTTTCCAATGACTGAGCTTTCTAGATAGTAGGCTTATTAGGAAAGAGAGCATAGAGCATAGCTAGCTAACGAGTAGCTAACAAGAGTGAGAAAGCACGGATAGAAGTGGCGTACTACTCTGTGCTACGGGAATGAATGATTCAGATATAGGGTATAGGGACTTGAAGGGCTCTAGCTCTCTCAATCAAAGTGTTTTACGCGTTTGCCTTGTATCTTCCTTATGTCGTTGTCGATTGATTGAAAGTGGATTGACGGCATTCATCAGTTGATTGAAAATGTACTTTTCTTTTCTGATTGAGCTTTCTTTTAGGCTAAAAACTTGAGCCGTGGAATCCCTTTTCTCTTTATTTAGGGGAATAGGCGCGGTTACGTGGTTCGAGCAATTTGCAGGAAGCAAGCAAAGCTCTCCATACCAGCCGTTTATAGATCTCCTTCTTTACTTAGAATGTCGGATTCCCGGGTGTCTATACGATGATGAAGGCAGGATGCCGAGAAAGGTCTCTCTATCTACGAAGAGCAGGCATGTGTGGGCGTGAATAATCAATGGACAAGGCTCTGCAAGACCTTTCATTTAATATGCCTTCTGTATAACCGCAAGAACGCCTTCTTCTATAAGAAGCTGTTACAGAATCAGCAGCTATTGAACCCCCCCTTATAGAGTAATATATTGAAGGCACTAACTCATTTTAGGTAGTGGTTCGGCAGCTCTTATTAGTAGTGGTCAGTGGGAAGAAGACTAGCTCTGGCTTTCAAGCGTGAACCAGGTCTTGGAATCAGCAAGAGGTCTTGGATTCGGCATTAGCGGTCTTGGCTGAGAGATGCGTCTAAGCCCTTATGCGGATTCGAGAACAAGAGATGCGATGCCATACTGAAACTAATTCCGTCTATTGGTCTTATCCTATGGGTGGATACAGACTCAGAGTCAAGACCAGTGCCAGCTACTCCTGTAAGCCATAAAGCGATGGGGTAACCGGGTATGAACTCATACTTATAGTTACGCACCCTCTTTCTTTCGTAGGTGGGCTTTCTGCTTTTGAAGGGGAATCATCATCAAAGATGATGTGTGCAAAGCTGTATCGAACTTCTTTCGTTTGACCCTTGAGCGTCATCCCTCCCAATAGTTTAATCAAACTCGCCATCGGGGCCGGCCTAGGAAGAAAACAAGAGAAAGAGCAGACACGCCTTCAAGGCAACCCCGTTCACTCCGACAAGAAAGGTGTCAAGTCGGCCAAGCGCCTATAGAATGAAAAAAAGAATGCATGTTGACGGGTGGGATCAAGGGTATTAGGATGTGTCGATAGGATTCTTACGTGTAGTAAGCATCCGATGAAGTCGAATATTAAAGCTTCCAAAATGAATGCATATAATAGTTAGTATTACTTTAATGCTTAATTGTATTTGTTTGCCCGCATTCAATGCAATTCTTTCTCCCATCCCGCGTCATCCTATTCTAATTTCTGGTCGATACGAAGCTGCAGCTTTCGCTCATTGGCACTTCGCTCGTAGAGCCAATGCATCAATAAGAGGCCACATACGATCTCGCATATCTTCGGCACCCAAACAACCAGTTGAATCCATCTTAGTTGGTTGGTTAGTGTGAGACTCTCTCTATCAATTCGATATACATATGAGACTCGCATCGAGACGTCCTTGCCATAGAATTTTCTATGTCCTAACCCTTTCACTGGCCTTTATGATAAGCCAGTCCGGAAGGAAGGAGAAAGGGAGGAAAGCGAGAAGGCGGATCTTTCATTCTTCTTTCTAGTTTGTTCACGCCAGCACGAACAGGTGCGCTATCAATGCTGACTCCTACTGGAAGGTGAACCTGCCAACTGAACAATCACAAGTACCTCTATCCAAAGGAGTGCCGTCTCATCTGCGAGGAAATCTTTGAAAGCAATACGCTGCGCTGCCAGCCGGGACCATTGGTTCTTTCAGTCCTTTGATTCGGCTTGCATACAATTGGTGGGTTTGAAGTCCGTTAGCTGGTATTCGCCCTTAGCTCGTGATGTAGCTTCTTCTTCGATGAGTGGGCTATAACGACTACTGACCCCTCGTCTCCAGCATGGTTTGGGGGTAGCGCAAGGTTGTCTTCGCTTGAGCATACATCTTGGAGAACGGCTGCAGCTATCTCATTCAGTGCAGTTAAGCACTGGGAGGGTAAGGCCTCTTAAGAATAGAATCACGTGAGAGAGCTGAGAGAAAACTTTCTTTTCTGCTTTCCCCTTGCTTGAAAGAGAAAATGACCAACAACAAGAAGGGCTGGTAAGATTTTATGTCTTGGTCGATAAATGAGAGGTAGAGGGGGAATTTAGTTCCTGCACCTGCGAAGAGCGATCCTTTCTAGCAACTCGACCACAGATCTCGAACCAAAACAAAAGGGTGAAGAAAAAGGAGTGACATACTGATACGGAAAGAGAAGTCACCCGCACGGCTCCCCTTAAACGATTGCCGGGATAACCACACACGCAGAGGTTGGATTTCGAGCGAGACAAGTCACACACAGGTCTATCAATCCAATCCGAAGCCACCAACACGGTATCAGGGCCAACCACTCCCTCCCTGTAAGAAGGGAGTGTCAAACCACTCGATCTTAGGAAGAGGGTAAGATGACAGCTCTGCAAAAAAGGGCTTTCACCCATTTAACAATTTAGTGCTTGTAACTGCTATATCCTGGGTGTCAAATCCGTCCACTGGCAGTAGTGATCTATATCCTTCTATCTATCCCATTTTCATGGCTTAAAACAAAATAATATAGCAAGTTTCTCCTTCATCAAAATAGGGCATTTACCTGTCCTCTCCTCTTCTTAATGGACTCTGTTAGGTTCTTACTAGCGTAGATTACTAGCGTTGATTACTAGCGTTGATTATCAGACTAGTAATCAACGCTAGTAATCGACGTAAGAATCAAAAATGAAAGAGCTTCAAGATCAAGCACCTGAACTCTACAGCTTACCGTCCTCAGATGAACGGAGCAGTTGAAGCAGCGAACAAGAACATCAAAGGGGTCATAGAGAAGATGACCACCAGAATGGCATGAGATGCTGCCATATGCACGTTTGGCATACCGCACTTCCATCCGGACATGCACTGGGGCTACGCCGTACTCCCTTGTTGTTGGGCATGGCATTAGATTAGGAAGGGGCCTAAGCTAAGCCCTGAAGGAATGCTTGACTTTGACTCTTTAGGTTTAGGAAGAGAAAAGCACTGTTTAGCTTAGTTAGCTTAGATCCTCTTTGAGATGAAATGCGGAAAAGTCCTAATCAAAGGCGCCATCCGAGCAAAGTGGGAATACCCAGCAAGATCCGACCAACAATCGAGTTCATACCCGGCTCAAGGCTTTAAGAAGAAAGCCCAGGTCAAGACTAGACTAGGAGTAGGTGTGTAAGCAGCCAATCCAAGAGTGCTTCTTACGGAGAAGTGTTTCAAGTCATTCAATTAGGGACACTATAAAGCCTTTTCTGGATTTGTGGCGGGAGACAGGAAACTCCGTCTATACCACAGCTTGAGACGAGACCCGGGAGGCAGCGAGCGTAGTTTAGGGACGGGAGTCATAGTTCCAATAGCGAAGGAATTAGAACTATTGGCGGCCGCGAAGGATACGGAGCGTTTAGGCTAATGGTACTACTAGTCAACTACACTCGCGGCCTATTTATGCGCTGACTGAACTTGCTTCGTAGACAAGGCTCATCCCGTAGCATGCTTCGGGCGAAGCCCGGGCCCGATTCCCTTGACCCAAAAATAGAGTTTTGATTCAAATCCCGACCCAATCCCTCACACAGAAAAATGTAGTGTCCGGAGTTGTCCAAGTTGCGGTGATTTTCCCTAAAAGATTGAATGCGAGAACAGTCTAATATCAAAATGGCATTGGCCGCTTCTTCGAGGAAGACTGGAGGTTCAGTAGTGGCCTCTGTTTCTGGGTGGGGGGTTGTCCCGGGCACTCACGTACGGCATCTGATCCGTGTCAGCTGCTGTTCACAAGGCTCTCTCCCCTTACTCGAGCATCCAGGTACGAACCGCTTTAAACACTAGCGAGCGGGCGGGAGTCCAAATCAACGGACGGTTGGTTCCTTCATTCGACGAAAATATGTTATGCCATCTTCAACCAATGGCTTTCATCCATCCCTGTAGGAATCAGTAGGAAACCTAATTTAAGGTAAGGGCGGGCTCTGGTCCAATCTTTTAGGTGCCGGCCTCTACTGCTTTGCTGGTCGGCTCTAAGAAAGAAGGGAAGGTTGTTGGCTTCAATCCAATGAGCGAGGAAACCTTGTTCACCCGGCAATCTTGAAGTCGGTTGGTTAATCCCGAACGAAAGAGCTTATCTAATCGTGCAGCTGAAACTAATAGCCGGGTCATTCAATATCCGTGGCCCTGATCAGTCGAATGAGGGATCAATAGACTAATGTATCAGAAGTTGAGGATCACCTCTGCCTGGAGAGAGATGTGATGTTGGACGAGAAGGGGGCTCACTGACCGGACAGGAAAGAAAGCCTTGCTTTCGTAGCGTCACCCAAATTTGAATAAATAAAGAGAGAATGAATTTCTTATCTTCTTATATATATAAGGACCAACGACGATCCTATCCTAAAGGAGAAGGAGGAGGAGGAGCCAACTCGAGAAAGGAAAACAAAAAAAATGACAATCCATTCTATTAAAGCGGCTTCCAATTGCTCGGAAATTTTCAGCTATATGGGGGGCTTGGATGGTGAGCAAAAACAATTGATCAAGAAGTTGATCAACTTTCGCATGAAAGAAGGTAAAAGAACGAGAGTTCGTGCTATTGTTTATCAAACTTTTCATCGCCCAGCTCGAACTGAACGCGATGTAATCAAACTTATGGTTGACGCCGTAGAGCATATAAAGCCCATATGCGAAGTGGAAAAAGTAGGAGTCGCAGGTACTATTTATGATGTCCCTGGGATTGTAGCCAGGGATCGTCAACAAACCTTAGCTATTCGTTGGATCCTTGGAGCAGCTTTCAAACGACGTATAAGCTACAGGATAAGCTTAGAGAAATGTTCATTTGCTGAGATACTGGATGCTTACCGAAAGAGGGGAATTGCACGTAAGAAAAGGGAGAATCTTCATGGACTGGCTTTCACCAATCGAAGTTTCGCGCATTTCAGATGGTGGTAAAGTGAGACCACATAAAGAGCTCTTCCTCATTCAGTCAGATTCTTCAGTCGGGGGAGTGGAGGAAGTAAGCCAAACTACCGAGAGAGAAAGGCTTAGACTCCTTTTTCGTAGTCCGGTGACGGGCTGACAACCATATGGAAAGTCAATCCTTCTTTTTCCGGTATGCCGCTCCGCAAGCAAGGAGTGCCACGCACGAGCGGAGCGAAAACAAAGCAAGGGGAATTCTTTTTTTTAAGCATGCGAAATCCTTTGATTGCGGATTGAATATACATCCATGTCTTTCTTGTTCCACTAGCTAGGACCAAATTGGAACATGTCCGTTTCGTTATTACAACCTTCTTTCTTTATGTCAAAGACCAGAAGCTACGCGCAAATTATCATTGGATCTCGGTTGTTCTTAACAGTGATGGCTATTCATTTAAGTCTTCGGGTAGCACCACCAGATCTTCAACAAGGTGGAAATTCTCGTATTCCGTATGTACATGTTCCTGCGGCTCGGATGAGTATACTAGTTTATATCGCAACGGCTATAAACAGTTCCTTGTTCCTATTAACAAAACATCCCCTTTTTCTTCGCTCTTCCGGAACCGGTACAGAAATTGGTGCTTTTTCTACGTTGTTTACCTTAGTGACTGGGGGGTTTCGGGGAAGACCTATGTGGGGCACCTTTTGGGTGTGGGATGCTCGTTTAACCTCTGTATTCATCTCGTTCCCTATTTACCTGGGTGCACTGCGTTTTCAAAAGCTTCCTGTCGAACCGGCTCCTATTTCAATCCGTGCTGGACCGATCGATATACCAATAATAAAGTCTCCAGTCAACTGGTGGAATACATCGCATCAACCTGGGAGCATTAGCCGATCTGGTACATCAATACATGTTCCTATGCCCATTCCAATCTTGTCTAACTTTGCTAACTCCCCCTTCTCAACCCGTATCTTGTTCGTTCTGGAAACACGTCTTCCTATTCCATCTGTTCCCGAATCTCCTTTAACGGAAGAAATAGAAGCTCGAGAAGGAATACCAAAACCTAGTTCACTCGCTGAGTGCGGTTCTTAGGGAGAGGATCGATGTTGAGCAGAAGTGGGGTTGAAGCAGCCAACAACACATCCCTCCGTACTGGACAGTTTTCCTGTCCAGTTAAGTATTTGAAATCCAAGCCGAAATAGGAAAAGCCGCAAGCACCACGCTAGTCGTCGGTTGAACGTCAGTGGGGGGTCATCGGTTGCAGTTCTCCCTCGAGGTGGGAAGGAAGCTTGAGGGCTATTAACTTACTTGTCTGTTGCTGGCCATGGCCTTTCCTATCAAGTCGAGCAAGGGAGGTGGGGATGGGTGAATGCGAGAAGAGTCTCCCTTCTCTCCCGGTAGTTAAGTAGTATGTAATATCACGAAAAAGTGCCCCAGCAGTAGGGTGGGTCGAGTGCCTTCGTCCCTCTCATTGCTTCCCACCGGATGATAAGCAACTCACTTACTCCATTCCGCTCCTTTGTCAATCCATAAACACGATTTATTGAGCATCTTAAATAGCTACCTTTTTATGTCGTTAAATCACCCCTTATTCCCGACATGATTTTCGTCGAATTTTTTACATAAAAAACATATATTGTTAATATCAAATGGTAGCCATATTTGTTTGTTGAGATTAAATCACCACCAAAGAGTTCTGGATTTCCCAATTATAGACCCTGTCACCCTTGATCTTTAGTAAAGGCGGCTTCATCCAGAGAAACACGATAGGATAAGACTAATATGAGTTTTCTTTCTCGAACGAGACTCATAACTCCCGGGAGATGGATAAACAACTCGGCAAAGTGGCTCTTAAATAAGCTGTGCCTGGCATCAACTGAATATGGATCTTCGATAAAGGGCTATGGACCTGGACCCTCCTACAGGAATATTAAGTACGTAGTAGTTCTACCCACCCACCAAGTGATCAAGCTCTCCTCCTCCTTGTGCAAGGCCAAATGGGGCCTTTGACTGGCGTACTTAATATTCCTGGAGTTGGTTTTATAATTAAATTAATTGGTAGCCTTTCGGCTTGAGGACAAGTAGCTAAGTTGGCTATGAAGACTCTGCTGCCTTCCTAGCTCTAGTTGGCTCTAAAGCTCTAAGTTGTTATAATATAAGGGCTTGCTAGGTGTGCTTGTCTTGCTTGAGCTTCGGTATTCGCTTTCGGCTTCCTTAGTAGCTCGAGTTGGCTAGTAGCTTCTGCCTTGCTTTTGCTTGATGGTCATTCGCCTTCGTATACCTTAATCCTTGCCTTTGCCTTCGGACAAGTAGGCATGACAGCTCTATCAGCTCAGGCAACTAAAGCAGCTAGTCAGGCAGCTCTTGCATGCAGCTAATTACGCTCGGCTTGGAGTAAGTCGTGATACCTCTGAATCTTCCCTAAAGGAGTGAACACAACATGGCACTTGTTGCATCTGAAGGTGCTGCTTGCAACGAGGAGCTTCCATAAAGAAGTCTTCGTCTATACAGGGCGGAGCCGGCTTGTTTGTCTCAGTAGGTGCTTTAGTCGCTTCTGCCTTACTGGCTTTCGGACTTGTAGCTAAGTTGTCTAATAATAATAACCTCTTCCCTTGGCTTTCAGACAAGACTAGTTGCCTTGCATTAGCCGCTTATCAACAAGCAAGATATTGGAACCGATTGATTTATTTGAACCTTCCAAGGAGGTAAAAACCTCCGAGGCAAAGTACAACCATAGTCATAGTGAACTAT